ATTAATGACTTGGACTGGGTATTAACGGTCAATCTCCGGTAGAAGGTTCCGTCGGAACAATTATTTATTTCAGGTACCTCTTAAATAAAAAAAAAAAGAGAGAAAATGTGGGGAGAAATGACAAGAAGATATTGGAACATGAATTTTGAAGAGATGATGAAAGCAGGAGTTCATTTTGGCCATGGTACTAGGAAATGGAACCCTAGAATGGCACCTTACATCTCTTCAAAGCGTAAAGGTATTCATATTACAAATCTTACTCGAACTGCTCGTTTTTTGTCAGAAGCCTGTGATTTAGTTTTTGATGCAGCAAGTATAGGAAAACACTTCTTAATAGTTGGTACCAAAAATAAAGCAGCCAATTCAGTAGCATCAGCTGCAATAAGGGCTCGGTGTCATTATGTTAATAAAAAATGGCTCGGTGGTATGTTAACGAATTGGTCCACTACAGAAATGAGACTTCATAGGTTCAGGAACTTGAGATCGGAACAAAATACGGGGAAATTCAACTGTCTCCCGAAAAGAGATGTAGCAATGTTGAAGAGGCAATTATCTCACTTGCAAACCTATCTGGGCGGGATCAAATATATGACGGGGTTACCCGATATTGTAATCATCGTTGATCAGCAAGAAGAATATACGGCTCTTCGAGAATGTCTCACTTTGGGGATTCCAACAATTTGTTTAATCGATACAAATTGTGACCCGGATCTCGCAAATATTCCGATTCCAGCGAACGATGACGCTATAGCTTCAATCCGATTGATTCTTAACAAATTAGTATCCGCAATTTGTGAGGGCGGTTCTAGCTATATAAGAAATTGTTGATTAATAATAGGATAAGTCAATGACTTTGGAAACTCCATAAATTGATTGAATCGGTTACTATCCCTGAGTCTCAAAAAAGAGATCAAAATCACTGGGGATATTATGTGATCACTTGGGATCCGAAATATACGATTGATTCAAAGTAGACGAGTTGAGAAAGAGATACGAGATGGCTGAATCAAAATAATTCCTTTTTAAGTTCTATTTATGTCAGAGGGCAATATGAATGTTTTACCCTGTTCCATCAACTCACTAAAAGTGTTATACGATATATCCGATGTGGAAGTAGGCCAACATTTTTATTGGCAAATAGGGGGTTTCCAAGTCCATGCCCAAGTACTTATCACTTCTTGGGTTGTAATTGCTATCTTATTAGGTTCAGCCACTATAGCTGTTCGGAATCCACAAACCATTCCAACCGACGGTCAGAATTTCTTCGAATATGTCCTCGAATTCATTCGAGACTTGAGCAAAACTCAGATTGGAGAAGAATATGGTCCTTGGGTTCCCTTTATTGGAACTATGTTCCTATTTATTTTTGTTTCTAACTGGTCAGGTGCCCTTTTACCCCGGAAAATCATACAGTTACCGCATGGAGAGTTAGCTGCACCCACGAATGATATAAATACTACTGTTGCTTTAGCTTTACCTACGTCAGTGGCATATTTCTATGCGGGTCTTACCAAAAAAGGATTGGGTTATTTCGGTAAATACATTCAACCAACTCCAATACTTTTACCAATTAACATCCTAGAAGATTTCACAAAACCCTTATCACTTAGTTTTCGACTTTTCGGGAATATATTAGCGGATGAATTAGTAGTTGTTGTTCTTGTTTCTTTAGTACCTTCGGTGGTTCCTATACCTGTCATGTTCCTTGGATTATTCACAAGCGGGATTCAGGCTCTTATTTTTGCAACTTTAGCCGCAGCTTATATAGGTGAATCCATGGAGGGTCATCATTGACTAGCTTCCGAAATGGTCTTAAAAAAAAGCTTATCCCAACTCATACCGGTATATACGATCTAGAATAGGAGCAAAAAAAAAATGTATGATATTAGAGAATTAAAAAAAAGTAAGGGGGGTTGAGCTGGGTATATGTAAGGGCTCTAAGCCAATCCCTGTATATGTTTCGAAGAATGATTCTAGAATCCGGTTCAATAGAAGATACGGATGGTTTACGTTATTAAAGAAACAATGTATATGTGATATTAGATATTCACTAGTTATATATGGGCTATCCATATATATTATTTCCCATCCCACTGAATTTAGACGGATTCCAATGCAAGCCCTTCCGTTTTATCTGTGACTGTGGATTGAATGAATAAACAAATGAAGTCAAGCATGCATATAGAAGAGAAAGAGCGAAGAATTGAAAGAATGGAATGGTTCGGAACAAAGAAATGGAAGAATTGGAACCATATAGATTTACAAAGACTCCACGGATAGGAACTAAAAACGAGATATCGAAGTAGCTCTGATGATTCAGTAATATTATTATTTCAATTCAGAGTTCTTAGTTCTTTTTTTTTTCGGATAGATCTTAAGTGATGGAATAATGAAGTAATAATTCATCGGTTGATTGTATCATTAACCATTTCTTTTTTTTGGTGCGAGGAACTTAATATGAATCCATTGATTTCTGCCGCTTCTGTTATTGCTGCTGGAT